AATGTATGATCCCTTTTTAAATGGGATGTATCGTGGAAGAATGAAGAAATTATTTTCTTCTTCAATCATAAACGAAACTTCGATAGAAAATTGCACAGAAACATCTGAACTAAATCAAATTCATGATATCCTTCTTCCCTATTCTAATTCTCCAGAATATGAACAGAAAATGGAAAGATCAGAAAAAAAACAAGTAAAAATAGATTCAAATAATAGGTTAAAGTTTTCATTGAACGCAATTCTAACTAACCCTAAGCGTGAAAAAAAATCTATTGGAATAAACAAAATAGGTAAAAAACCCCCTCGATGGTCATACAAATTAATCAATGAGTTGGAACAACATTTTAAAAAACGACGAAAAGAACAAGGCGTAATGCAAGGGCTGGATCACCAGCTTCGAACAAGAAGATTTAAACGTATAGCTTTTTTAACTCGTTCCAGACGAAGTTTTAAGAAGTCTCATTTCAAGAATTATAATCTTTATACAAAATTTAATAGAGATTCGGGTTTTATAAGTTATTTAGAAGAACCGGATTTTCGTCGAGCCGTAATAAAAGGATCTATGCGCGTTCAAAGGCGTAAAATGGTTATTTGGGGACCCTCTCAAGGAAATCCCCATTCCCCCCTTTTTTTGGAAAAAATGGAGGATTTTCCTTTTCCTATATCCAACCTAATGAAACTTTTTTTTAATATTAGAGATTGGTTGGGTAAAAAGTCAGAATTCGAAATTTTAGATCAACAATTCCAAATAAAAAAAAATAACCAGGAAGACGCAATGGAATTCTGGGATAACATTCCATATGCACAAAAAACAAGAAGTGTTCTGTTACTAGCTCAATCAATTTTTAGAAGATATATTAAATTACCCTTATTCATAATAGTTAAGAATATTGGCCGTATTTTATTACGGCAATCTCCGGAATGGTATGAGGATTTCCAAGATTGGAATAGAGAAATTTATCTAAAGTGCAGCTATAATGGTCTTCAATTCTCCAAAACGGAATTTCCTAAAAATTGGTTAAGAGAAGGTTTTCAGATCAAAATCCTATATCCTTTTCATTTGAAACCTTGGCACAGATCTAAACTACGACTCTCTGATAGCGATCGAAAGCAACAGGATGATTTTGATTCTTGTTTTTTAACAGTTTTGGGAATGGAAACAGAATATCCTTTTGGGCCTCCTCGAAAAACACCTTCCTTTTTTGAACCCATTTTTAAAGATATAGACTATAAAGTCGAAATCAGAAAATTCAATTTTAGAGTTCGAAGAGTTTTAAAAAAAATAACAAAGAAACAAACAAAAGCTGTTTTATTTGTAAAACAAATAATAAAAGAACTTTTAAAAGGAACAAAAATTCCATTATTTATACCGAGAGAAATATATGAATCAAGTCAAACTCAAACAGAAAATGATTCTATAATCAGTAATAAGATAATTCATGAATCACTTAGTCAAAATCGAGCTACAGGTTGGACAAATTATTTACAGGCAAAAGAAGAAATGAAACATAGAATTGATAGAAGAAACACAATCAGAAATCAAATAGAAATAATGAAAAAAAATAAAAAGAATAATGGAGAATCACCCCCAAAAATTTGGAAACTATTAAAAAGAAAAAATATTGAATTATTAATTCAATTTTGCATTGAAAAAATATACATTGATATCTTTCTATGTATCATTAATATGCGCAGAATCACTCTATACCTTTTTATGGAATCAACAAAAAAAATTGTTGAGAAATACATTGACAATAATAAAAGAAATCAAGATCAAGAAAGGATTAATAAAACAAAACAAAATAAAATTGACTTCATTTCGCCTATGACTATAAAAAAGATATTTGATAATCTTAGAAATAGTAAGCGAAAGTCACATATTTTTTTTGATTTATCTTACTTGTCACAAAAATATGTATTTTTTAAATTATCACAAACCCAAGCAATTAACTTCAATAAGGTAAGATCTATTCTTCAATATAATGGACCATCTTTTTTTCTTAAGAATGAAATAAAGGATTTTTTTGGAAGACAAGGAATATTTGATTCCGAAATAAGACATAAGAAACTTCCAAATTATGGAATGAATCCATGGAAAAACTGGTTAAGAGGTCATTATCAATACGATTTATCTCAGATTACATGGTCTAGATTAGTCCCCCAAAAATGGCGAAATGGGATAAATACCTCTCAAAATAATGATTTAAAGAAATGGTATTCCTATGAAAAAGACCCTTTTTTTGATTACAAAAAAAAACAAAATTTGAAAGTCTATTTATTATCAAATAAAGAGGATAATTTTGAAAAAAACTATAGATATGATCTTTTATCATATAAATATATTCATTCTGAAACTAAGAAGAAATCCTGTATTTATAGAACATCATTAGAAAGAAATAAGAAGCAGGAAAATTCCACCAGAAATAAAGAAAACTTTTTTAACATACTCAAGAATATTCCTATGAAGAATTATCTAGGAAAAAGTGATATTATATATATG